TCTTTATTCTTTAATCCACAGGAGGTCAAATTCAGATTGCTGTTCAAGCAAGTGAAGTTAGTTCAGTGTAATTCCAACTAACAAAAACGGAATCACGCTCTGTAGGATTTGAACCTACGACATTGGGTTTTGGAGACCCACGTTCTACCAAACTGAACTAAGAGCGTTTTCTTATCACAATAGATAAGACTATAAAGAAAGGGATTCTTTTTGTAACTCCAACACATCTTGTATGCATATACTATTATAGTATCATAAAATGAATATAGTATCATAAAATGAAAAATTATGTATATCCACGATCTCAATTGATTCTTCGTTACTGCTCAGAGGAGAAGTAATAGGTAGGGATGACAGGATTTGAACCCGTGACATTTTGTACCCAAAACAAACGCGCTACCAAGCTGCGCTACATCCCTTTCAATTGGTCTACAGTGTCATTGTAGAGAATACCTGTCTTGTTTTCCACATCCTTATTGCCTCCATTGATATACACAATTTTTCTTCCCATTTCTTCTTTATTTTTTTATCATGTTATATTATATATTAACATAACATATAATAATAAAAGACTTATATACATATAAAATATGAAACCCACCCTAAAAATGAAATCAAAATAAATGAATATTTTTGGGGAATGCTCAGGAGTAAAGAAACTTCTTTTTCTGTTTTAAGAAAAATAAAATCTTATCTAGCGAATCTTCAATTTGAATTGGGAATTCTGTGTACAAATACAAGTGGTCCATATGCATCTGATCATATATGTATTACCATTATGTATTACAATAAATAAGGAGGATTTAAAATGCGAGATCTAAAAACATATCTTTCCACGGCACCGGTACTAAGTACTATATGGTTCGGGTCCTTAGCAGGTCTATTGATAGAGATTAATCGTTTATTCCCGGATGCGTTGACATTCCCTTTTTTTAATTAACATGAGAAGGGGTGAAGAATATTAGAGATACAATCATCTGTGACTAATTCCTTTCTCCCTCCTCTTTTTTTCTCTTTTTTATAATTTTATAAGGGAGGAGGAGTAAGAGAAAGAATAAAAGTGGATTTAACCTCAGTGAAACTCGGGGTCAGACTCGAATTAAATTAAGAATAGAGGGAAAACATAAATGTAAATGTTGGTCTAGTGCAAGAGTATCATACAAGATCCTTAAATTAAATACTGTACTGCGATTAGAAATATAGTTCTAAAATAGAGTTAGAAATCATTGTATTACTTATTATTTACTATTACTCTATTGATTACAACGAAATCTTTCATATCATAACATAATTAACATAATTGGATTTTGAGTTAGCAACTTCCATTTTTTTCCTTACTTTCTTCGGATCGAAAATAGAAAACTTGAATGAATAAAAAAAACAAAGGAGATTCATGGCCAAGAGTAAAGATGCCCGAATAAGGGTTCTTTTGGAATGTACTAGTTGTGTACGAGACGGTGTTAATAAGGAATCAACAGGCATTTCCAGATATATTACTGAAAAAAATCGACACAATACACCCGGTCGATTGGAATTGCGAAAATTCTGTCCCTATTGTTATAAACATACAATTCATGGGGAGATAAAAAAATAGATCGCACTGAGGGCCTGTGTGTCACCCTTCCAAGGAACAGTAAAAATAATATAAATAATATACTAAAATAATATAGTATATAATAATATATATATAACATATATTTAAATTTAAATAAAATAAATATATTTAAATAGAAATAAACAAAATCCTATTTCTTAATTCTAATTCATTTTTGATTCGAACGAAATAGGATTTTTGGGATAAGGAATAAACAAACCATGGATAAATCCAAGCGACCCTTTCTTAAATCCAAGCGATCTTTTCGCAGGCGTTTGCCCCCGATCCAATCGGGGGATCGAATTGATTATAGAAACATGAGTTTAATTAGTCGATTTATTAGTGAACAAGGAAAAATATTATCTAGACGAGTGAATAGATTGACTTTGAAACAACAACGATTAATTACTATTGCTATAAAACAAGCTCGTATTTTATCTTCGTTACCTTTTCTTAATAATGAGAAACAATTTGAAAGAACCGAGTCGACCGCTAGAACTACTGGTCTTAGAACCAGAAATAAATAGGCTTACTCTTCAATTGAATCAAAATTCCAACTCAAACGCGGATTTTATGTTTTGTTCAAAAAATATAAGAATCGAGATTTGATTGTTGTGTTGTAAGAAACAAAAATAATCGGGGAAGAATAAATCTTTTTTTTTTGAACATATTCCTTCATTTTGATGACTTTATCATATCATACTAATTTATAATCTACCTTCCCGGAGTTCATTCTCCGGGGAACTCCATTTCTTTAAATCGTAAAATCATTCCGGTGAATTCTTTACAATCTCTTTATTTTATGATCTCATTGGAAATCATATAAAGACAATTCCTATTGGATATAGCTATTTGTGCAAGTATTTTACGATTAAGAAGTAACTGGCTCTTGTACAGATCGTGTATAAATCTACAATAACTATAGGATGCCCTATTCTCGTGAATTACTGCATTTATCCGAGTGATCCACAAACGACGAAAATCTCTCTTTTGTCGATCTCTATCCCGATGAGTCGAAACCAAAGCTCTGATTTTCTGTTGAGTAATAGTTCGAGTAAGTCTTGAATGGGCTCCTCGAAAGCTTGATGTAAATAAACGAATTTTTGTTCTACGTCTACGAGCTATATATCCTCGTCTAGTTCTGGTCATTGAATAAATGAAACTTTGATGAATAACTAATTGATTTCCTTTCTTTCAGTTATCCTTGTACCCTTTCCTGGTCTATTAATAACAAAACGGATTCTTCCAATGTATAAAATAAAAATTCCAATGGCTTTTGCTACTATAACCTTCCCGACCACGATTTTTTTTTCTTTTTTCGATGCCTCGAAATAAGAAATTGTATTGATACTAGGTATCAAAAACATAGTAAGTTAAATAAAAATACAAAAAAGGAGTCAATTTCAAATTAAATGGATAAAGAAATAGTGGGTTCCATCGTTTCTATGGTCACTTCTTAAACGGTGAGGTCCTTTCTATACACCGGAGCTCCTTCTAATTAATCTTATTGGTAACTTGTACAGTTCACACTCTTTGGCTCTACCCATGAATTATCCAGTAATAGGTCTTTCACAATGAGATCCACCTATACAGTAACGGTATTTAATTATGAAGGTTAGCTAAGTAGCTGACCCTATTAGTCCGTTCTTGCAATGCAAGAGTAGGAGCCTAATCTTTCTGCTGATTTTCCCCGCTTAATGGATAACCCTTTTGCCAATGGGGAATTTCTTATCATCTTAAATTTAGGTGATTGTATTTGCACCGACGGAAACCATAAATTTCATACACAATACGCAATAGGGGAATATGATAGATCTTTTTATTTTTTTTTTTGAGTTTAGATAGTGAATGGAATTCTATTCACTGGTACTGATCATTGATACTGGAAAAGTTGTTTTTCGTCATGATCTGAACGAGTCGCACATACACCCTAGTACATGTTCCTCGGCGCTGAGGACACCCCCGAAGAGCGGGGGATTTCGTGACATTTCTGATTGGCTGTCTTGTGTTTCTAATAAGTTGTTTAATAGTTGGCATGCTGAATCATATACATAATGGACTGGTTTAGATCGATCCTAACCGGATGATTATGAATTACCCCCATTTTATTTAATTTAATGAAACCCGGTAAGAAGATCTCAAATCACGGATTTGCATGAAATCCTTTCTTTTTTCATTGAACCGCTACAAGATCAACAATTCCATGAGTTTGGGCTTCTGTTGCTGACATAAAAACATCCCTTTCCAGGTCTTCGGATACGACCCATAAGGGTTTGCCCGTTCTTTGTACATAAACCTTTGTGATGATTTCGCGCAGTTTCAGTAGTTCTTCCGCTTCCATGACAAATTCTCCCGCTTGTGCCTCATAAAAACCAGCAGCCGGTTGATGGATCATTACCCTGATGATATAACATAATAAATGATTTCTCTATCTCGTATGATGAGTCGACGAGAAGAGATAAAGAATAACACGAAAAAAAGATAGAATTGAACAACCGTACAGGCATCTTTTGCTAATTGCATACGGCTCTACAATGGAATTGACTTTTACCTGTCATCGAAAAATGTAGGATCTATCAGATCCCGATCGGTAAACGATCCAATTACCACCCTTCCTTTCGGAGGAGTCAAAAAAATACTATGATGGCTCCGTTACGTTATATATTTATTTCCTCTATGATTCAGCAATCCCAAAGTTTCTTTTTGATCCGATCAAATAAAAAAAGAAGCAAATAAGTTTTTATTTTCGTATCCTTTCATAACATAAAGATTGCTAAGAGCCTTCTGGTGTGAAAACAAAAAAAAAGTTTGTGACGCTGAAACGGACCCCCGATAGATAAGATCGGAAATACCCTTTATCTCATACTCCTCTTTCGATACATAATCTAATGTTTTGCAAAAAAAAAAAAAGAATAAAGAATTTTCTCATATCGAATTCGCAGTGCCATGCTATTATTACTTAATATTCATATTTCATATGGCGAAGGCATAGTCTGCTTTTTTCTATCAAATAAAAACTCATTGGCGCCAAGCGTGAGGGAATGCTAGACGTTTGGTAATTGTTCCTCCGACCAGGATAAAAGATCCCATTGAAGCGGCTAATCCCAGGCATATTGTATGTATATCCGGTGGCACAAATTGCATAGTATCATAAATAGCTATTCCGGGTAGTACCCATCCGCCAGGAGAATTTATAAAAAAATACAGATCTTTGTTTTCATCTTCTATACTGAGATATATCATAAGACCAATAAGTTGATTTGAGATCTCGCTCTCAACCTCTTGGCCTAAAAAAAGTAATCTTTCTCGATAAAGTCGGTTGATTAGGATAAAATTGTATCCCTCGGGAACCGTACATGCACCTTTTGATGCATACGGTTCAAAAAAAAAATCGCGAAAAAAAAGA